ATAATTTTTTTTTATTTATTTATAGAAAAATTATTACCAATGGTTTAGAGTTAAATTAAATTATATGTGTATATATATATATATAATTTAATTTAAATAATTAAATTGTATTATTTTAGTTATAAAATAATATAATATATTAAATATTTAAATTATATATAAATTAAATGAAAACTTAAAATTTAATAAATAATTTATTTGTTTATTATTACTATTAAATTATAGTTATATATATATACAATTTAATTTTATACGTTAATTTATAAAAATTTAAATGGCAAATTTAATTTTCAATATGAATGTTATTTAAAAAAAAAAGAAATTATTAAATTTTTATAAATATTATTATTATAAAAAAATTTAATAAAATATTATCATTAATATATATAATAAATATTAATTATCATTAATATATATAATAAATATTAATTATTTTTAATATATATAATAAATATTAATTTTTATTAATATATATAATAAATATTAATTTTTTTTAATATATATAATAAATATTAATTTTTTTTAATATATATAATAAATATTAATTTTCCTTAATATATATAATAAATATTAATTTTTTTTAAAATATATAATAAATTTTAATTTTTTTTTATATATATAATAAATTTTAATTTTTTTTTATATATTTAATAAATTTTTATTTTTTTTTATTTTTTTAATAAATTTTTTTTTTTTTAAAAAAAAAAAAAAAAAATCTATGCAAAAAATTATGCATATAAATAAAAATTTTTATGATTTTGAAAATTTTTTAAAAATTTATTTTACATATGAATTTTAGTATTAAATTTTAATTATTTAAAAAATAATTAATTTTTTTGTAGTAATTAGCATTAAAAATTTAAGAAATTAAGATTTAGTAATATAAAAATTAATAACAAATTTTGTGCCAGCAGTTGCGGTTAAACAAAAATTAAATTAAATTTTATTAGGTAAATTAATAAATAATTAAATTTAATTTAAATATTAAATTATAAGGTGAAATTTTAATTTAATTAAAAATTATTGGAAGATTATGAATTAATAAATTTTATTATAAACTAGGATTAGATACCCTATTATTAAAAATTTAAATTAAAATACTAAAATAGTATGTAATTATTTATTGAAACTTAAATAATTTGGCGGTGTTTTAGTTCATTTAGAGGAATCTGTTTATTAATTGATAATCCACGAATAATTTTACTTAATAAAAAATTTTGTATATCGTTGTTAAAAAAATATTTTTGGATAAATTTAATATTTAAAAATTTATAAAAAAAAATTAAATCAGATCAAGATGCAGATTATAATTAAGAATATAATGGATTACAATAAATTTATTTAAATGAATATTAAATTGAAATATTAAATTGAAAGTGGATTTAAATGTAATTTTATTTAATTTATTAAAATGATTAGAAATTAAAATATGTACATATTGCCCGTCGCTTTCATTTATAAGTTGAAATAAGTCGTAACAAAGTAGAAGTACTGGAAAGTGTTTCTAGAAAAACAAATTAGAGCTTGAAAATTAAGCATTTCATTTACATTGAAAAGATAATAAATAGTTATTTAATTTGATTGGGGGAAAATTAGTATATAGTTATAAATAATAAAAATAATTTTAATAAAATATTTATATGGGGGTTTAAGTATTTTATATAAAAAAAATTATTTTATTTATAGTAAATTAAGTATTGTGAAAGAAATTTGAAATATTTGAAAATAAATTATAATGAAAGTAAATTTAAATTATTGTATCTTGTGTATCAGAGTTTATTAAAAAAAAATTTTTAGTAAAAATATTCTCGAATCTAAAAGAGTTAATTAATTAATAATTTATTGTAGCAAAATATTTTTTTATAATTGGTTTGAAATGATATGTTAATCGTTTTAAATATATCTAGTTTTTTTAGAAGAAGATTTAATTTAGATAATTTTATAAAAATTAAATAAAATTTTTAGGATAAATTGATATTAAGGGATAGCTTTAATTTAAAATATTTATAATTAAATATTAAATTTTTTGAAAATTTTAAAATTTATATTGTTTAAAAATTATAATTTTTTATAAATAATTTCATAAAAAATAAAATTTAATTTTAATTTAATTTTTTATAAAAAAATAAAATTTAAAAAAATAATTTTAGTTATAATGATAAAATTAGTATATAAATTAAATTTAATTAATATTATAATTTATTTTTAAATGAAAAATTAATTATAAGGAATTCGGCAAAAATTTATATTCACTTGTTTATCAAAAACATGTCTTTTTGAAATAATTTAAAGTCTAATCTGCCCCCTGATGAAAATTGAAGGGCTGCAGTATTTTGGCTGTACAAAGGGAGCATAATCATTAGTCTCTTAATTGGTGACTTGTATGAAAGATTGGATGAGATATAAACTGTCTTATTTTTTTTTATAGAATTTAATTTTTTAGTTAAAAAGTTAAAATAAGTTTAAAAGACGAGAAGACCCCATAGAGGTTTATATATAAAATAATTAAATATTTTTTTTTAAATTTTAAATTATAATTAAATTTTATATTTTTTTGGGGCGATAGAAAAAAAAATATAACTTTATATATATATATATATATATATATGTAAATAACTTAATTAACATAAATAAATGAATAAATGATCCATAAATTATGATTAAAAGATTAAATTACCTTAGGGATAACAGCGTAATTTTTTTTTTTAGTTCAAATAAAAAAAAGAGTTTGCGACCTCGATGTTGGATTAAGATAAAATTTAAATGCAAAAGTTTAAAATTTTGATCTGTTCGATCATTAAAATCTTACATGATCTGAGTTCAAACCGGTGTAAGCCAGGTTGGTTTCTATCTTTAGTAAAATAAAATATTTTAGTACGAAAGGATCAAATATTTAAAATAGTTTTAATTAAAAAGAATTTTATTAAAATTTATTTAGGGGCTATTTTGGCAGAAAAGTGTGATGGTTTTAGAAATCATTTATATATAAATTTAATTATATAGGTAGTAAATGATTTTAAAAGATTATTTATTAATTTTAATTGGGGTGTTATTTTTGATTTTAGGGGTTTTAATTGGTGTTGCTTTTTTAACTTTATTAGAGCGTAAAGTTTTAGGTTATATTCAAATTCGAAAAGGTCCTAATAAGTTGGGTATTTTAGGGATTTTTCAGCCTTTTAGAGATGCTATTAAATTATTTACTAAGGAGCAAATTTATCCTTTATATTCAAATTATTTTGTTTATTATTTTTCTCCTATTTTTAGTTTTTTTTTATCTTTATTAATTTGAATAGTAATTCCTTATTATTTTAATATAATTAGATTTAATTTAGGGGTTTTATTTTTTTTTTGTTGTACTAAAAGGGGGGTTTATACTCTAATAATTGCTGGTTGATCTTCTAATTCTAATTATTCTTTATTAGGGGGGTTACGAGCTGTAGCTCAGACTATTTCTTATGAAGTTAGTTTAGCATTAATTATATTATCTGTAATTATTATAATTATAGATTTTAGTTTATTAAAATTTAATAGATATCAAATAATAATTTGATTTGTATTTGTTATGATGCCCATATCTCTATGTTGATTATCTTCAAGATTAGCGGAAACTAATCGTACACCATTTGATTTTGCTGAAGGAGAGAGAGAATTAGTTTCTGGATTTAATATTGAATATAGAAGAGGAGGATTTGCTTTAATTTTTTTAGCTGAATATTCTAGAATTTTATTTATAAGAATATTATTTATTTTAATATATATAGGTGGATATAACTTGATAATTTTTTTTTATTTAAAATTAGTATTAATTTCTTTTTTTTTTATTTGAGTTCGGGGAACTTTGCCTCGCTACCGTTATGATAAATTAATATATTTAGCTTGAAAAAGATATTTACCTTTATCTTTAAATTTTTTAATATTATTTATTGGCCTAAAAATTTTTTTTATCTAAAAATATTTTTTTTAGTATAAATTAATAGAATAAATAATTCTTTTTTAAGTTTTCAAAACAAATGCTTATTAACAAGCTCATTAATTTAATTAAAAATTAAATTATCTCAATATTTATTAATTAGGGGGTTGAAAATAAAGTATGAAAAATAAATTATTGTTAATAATTGACCGGTAATAATATAAGGTTCTTCGACAGGTCGAGCTCCAATTCAAGTTAAAAGAATTACTGTAGTTACTATAAATCAAAATAAAATTTGATTAAGGGGGTAAAATTGAATTCCTTGAATTTTTTTATTAAAAGTTATTGGTAAAATAATTAAAATTAAAATAGATATTATTAAAGCAATTACTCCTCCTAATTTATTAGGAATTGATCGTAGAATGGCATAAGCAAATAAAAAATATCATTCAGGTTGAATATGAATGGGGGTAACTAAAGGATTAGCTGGGATAAAATTATCAGGATCTCCTAATAAATAAGGATTGATTATTGTTAATATAATTAAAATAAATAATATAATTAAAAATCCTATTAAATCTTTAAATGAAAAAAATGGGTGAAAGGGAATTTTATCTAAATTTCTATTAATTCCTAAAGGATTATTAGAACCAGTTTGATGAAGAAATAAAAGGTGAATTATAGTTATTATAGCTAAAATAAATGGCAGTAGAAAATGGAATGTATAAAATCGAGTTAAAGTAGCATTATCTAAAGCAAATCCTCCTCAAATTCAATTAACTAGTATATTTCCTAAGTAAGGGATTGCTGATAATAAGTTAGTAATAACTGTTGCCCCTCAAAATGACATTTGTCCCCAAGGTAAAACATATCCTATGAAAGCTGTTCCTATTAATAAAAATAGGATAATAATTCCAATTATTCATGTATATTTTAAGTTAAAAGATTCATAATAAATTCCTCGACCAATATGTAAATAAACACAAATAAAAAAAAAAGAAGCCCCATTAGCATGTAAAGTTCGGATTAATCAACCGTAATTAACATTTCGGCAAATATAATTTGTACTAAAAAAAGCTATTTCAATATTAGCAGTATAATACATAGTTAAAAACAATCCAGTTAGAATTTGAATTATAAGACATAAACCTAGTAATGATCCAAAATTTCATCAAGTTGAAATATTAGATGGGGATGGTAAATCAATTAAAGATCTATTAATAATTTTTAAAATAGGGTGAATTTTTCGTAAAGGTTTATAATTATTTATCATTAGTAAATTAATAATTTTAAATTGATGATCGTAAAGGGCCGAAAAAAATATTTGTAATTTTAACAACTGCTACTAAAGTAATAAAAAGATAGATAATTAATATTATTATTATTAAAAATGTTTGATTATTGTATAACTTGGATAAATTTATTTTATTTTCATTGTTAAAAAATAGATTGAAAAAAAAATTATTTATTTCTTCATTAAAAGTAAAATTTATTCAATTTAATTTTGAAATAAAAAATATTCTAAATAGAAAAGTAATAGTTAATCTAATAAAAAAAAAATTTTTTAAGGGGAAATTATTTTTAAATAGTTCATTAAAGGCAATTCTTGAGATATAAATAAATAATACTAATAATCCCCCTAAAAAAGTTAAAAATAAAATGTATGAAAATCAGTAAGTGTTAATTAATATTCCTGTTAATAAGCATGTAAAAATAGTTTGAATTAAAATTATTATCCCTATAGATATTGGGTGTGTTAAGAAAAATATAATGAAAGATATTATTATTAAAGAAAGAGATAAAAATAATTTAATTTCAGAGAATAGTTTAATAAAAATAATAATTTTGGAGATTATGATAAAGATTTTTCTTTTTCTTTGAAGTTTTAAAAAGAAAAAATCTTAATTTTTAGTTTACAAGACCAATGTTTTTTTTTTTAAACTATAAAAACTATTTTATCAAAAAAACAAATGAAAATATATAATATTATATTAGTTATTATTTTTATATTTATTATTGGAAATTTAATTTTTGTTTCAAAACATAAGCATTTATTAATTATTTTATTAAGTTTAGAATTTATAGTTTTAAGAATTTTTTTATTTTTATTATTAACTTTAAGATATATGAGTTATAATATATATATATTAATAGTATTTTTAGTATTTGCAGTTTGTGAGGGGGCCTTAGGGTTATCAATTTTGGTTTCTATAATTCGTACTCATGGCAATGATTATTTTCAAAGATTTAATTTATTATAAAGATGATAAGATTTTTATTTATAATAATTTTTATGATTCCTTTATGTTTTTTAAAAAATATATTTTGATTGGTTCAAATATTTTTATTTATTTTAATATTTATATTTATAAATATTAGAATAAACTTATATAATTTTAATAATTTAAGATATATATTTAGTTGTGATATAGTTTCTTTTGGTTTAATTTTATTAAGAATTTGAATTTGTAGTTTAATATTAATGGCTAGAGAAAATTTATTTAAGGTAAAATTTTATGATAATTTTTTTTTATTTAATGTTATATTTTTATTAATTATATTATATTTAACTTTTTGTGTTATAAATTTATTTATATTTTATTTATTTTTAGAGGGAAGTTTAATCCCAACATTGTTATTAATTATAGGTTGAGGGTATCAACCTGAACGAATTCAAGCAGGTTTATATTTATTATTTTATACATTATTTGCTTCATTACCTATATTATTGGGAATTTTTTTTATTTTTAATGAGGAAAAATATATTATAATATATTTTTTAAAGTATTTAAATTTAGATTTATATTTACTTTATTTTAGAATAATTATAGCTTTTTTAGTAAAGATGCCAATATATTTTGTTCATTTGTGATTACCTAAAGCACATGTAGAGGCTCCTGTTTCTGGTTCTATAATTTTAGCTGGAATTATATTAAAGTTAGGAGGTTATGGTTTATTACGGGTAATAATTTTTTTGCAGCAAACAGGAATAAAATTTAATTTTATTTGAATTATTATTAGATTATTAGGGGGATTTTATATTAGATTAAAATGTTTTTGTCAAGTAGATATTAAGTCTTTAATTGCTTATTCTTCAGTGGCTCATATAAGTTTGGTAATTGGGGGTATTATAACAATAAGTTATTGAGGATTTATAGGTTCTTACGTATTAATAATTGGCCATGGGTTATGTTCTTCTGGAATATTTTGTTTAGCTAATATTAATTATGAACGTTTACATAGACGAAGATTATTTATTAATAAAGGAATAATAAATTTTATCCCTTCTATAAGATTATGATGATTTTTATTAATATCAAGAAATATGTCTGCTCCCCCCTCATTAAAGGTTATAACATATAAAAAATTAACCAATGGATAAGTTCTACTGGAATAATTTGTAAAGATAATATTAATTATGAACGCTTACATAGACGAAGATTATTTATTAATAAAGGAATAATAAATTTTATCCCTTCTATAAGATTATGATGATTTTTATTAATATCAAGAAATATGTCTGCTCCCCCCTCATTAAATTTAATAGGGGAAATTATAATAATTAATAGATTAGTTAGATGAAGTTGATTTTCAATAATTTTTTTAATGTTAATTTCTTTTTTTAGAGCTGGTTATAGATTATATTTATATTCTTATATACAACATGGCAAATATTATTGTGGGGTTTATAGTTTTTATACTGGGGTTTCTCGTGAATATTTAATATTATTATTACATTGGTTACCTTTAAATATTTTAATTTTAAAAGTTGATTATAATATAATTTGATTTATTTAAATAATTTAAGTAAAATATTGATTTGTGGTATCAAAAATGTGATTTGTGATATCATTTTAAGTTATTAAAAAAAATTTTATTTGTTTCTTTAGTTTTTTTTTTTTATTTTTTTTTAGTATAATAAATTTTTTATTTATAATTTATTTTATTTATAATAATATAATTCTTTTTTTAGAGTGGGAATTAATTTCTATTAATTCTAATATAATTGTTATATCAATTTTATTAGATTGAATATCATTATTATTTATAATATTTGTTTCATTGATTTCTTCAGTTGTAATTTTTTATAGAAAAAGTTATATATTATCTGAAAAAAATTTAAGTCGTTTTATTATTTTAGTATTATTATTTGTTTTTTCAATAATTTTAATGATTATTAGACCGAATTTAATTAGAATTTTTTTAGGTTGAGATGGATTGGGGTTGGTTTCTTATTGTTTAGTAATTTATTATCAAAATATTAAATCTTATAATGCTGGCATATTAACAGCTTTATCTAATCGAATTGGTGATGTTTGTATTTTAGTTTCAATTTCTTGAATAATAAATTATGGGAGATGAAATTATATTTTTTATTTAAATTTTATATTAAATGATTTTTCTATGGAGATAGTAGGGATTATAATTATTTTAGCTGCAATGACTAAAAGAGCTCAAATTCCTTTTAGATCATGATTACCTGCAGCAATAGCTGCTCCAACTCCTGTTTCTGCTTTAGTTCACTCTTCAACTTTAGTTACTGCAGGGGTATATTTGTTAATTCGATTTAATAATTTATTATTAGATTTATTTATATTAAAAATTTTATTATTATTATCTGGTTTAACAATATTTATAGCTGGTATTAGAGCTAACTATGAATATGATTTAAAAAAAATTATTGCATTATCTACTTTAAGACAATTAGGGTTGATAATAAGAATTTTAAGAATAGGTTTATGAGATTTAGCTTTTTTTCATTTATTAACTCATGCTATATTTAAAGCTTTATTATTTATATGTGCTGGTGTTGTAATTCATATAATGAATAATATTCAAGATATTCGTTATATGGGTGGAATTAGATATTATTTACCTTTTACTTCTTTATGTTTAAATATTTCTAATATAGCTTTATGTGGTATTCCTTTTTTAGCTGGATTTTATTCTAAGGATTTAATTTTAGAATTAGTTTCATTAAGATATTTAAATATATTTATTTTTTTTTTATATTATATTTCAACAGGTTTAACAATATGTTATAGTTTTCGTTTAATAATATATTTAATAGTTAATGATTTTAATTTATTAAGAGTTTACAATTTATATGATGAAGATTATAATATATTAAAAAGTATATTTATGTTGTTATTTATAAGAGTAGTAAGAGGAAGATTTTTGAGATGAATGATTTTTTCTTATCCTTATATGATTTATTTATCTTTTAATTTAAAAATAATAGTAATTTATGTAAGAATATTAGGTATATTAGTGGGATATTTTTTAAGAAATATAAAAATTTATTCTTTAAATAAGTTTTTATATAGTTATAATTTGAGAAGTTTTTTAAGATTAATATGATTTATACCTAATTTATCTACATATGGTTTAAGATATAATTTTTTAAGTTTAGGGCAAAATTTATTAAAATTTGTTGATATAGGTTGAAGAGAAATATATAGAGGACAGGGAATATTTTTTGTTTTAAAAAAATATTCTATTTTTTATTATTTTTTTCAAATAAATAATTTAAAAATTTATTTATTTAGATTTGTTTTATTAATTATTGTTATATTATTTATTTTATTTATTTATTTAAATAGCTTATTAATTAGAGTATAATATTGAAGATATTAAGGAGATTTTTTAATCTTTAAATAAAAAATATTTATAAAAAAAGATTATTTTTATTTTTACAATGAAAATGTAATGTTTTAAATTAAACTATAGAAATAGAAATAATAATGGAATTTAACCACTAAAAATTAAGTTAGCAGCTAAATTTTAAATTTTTTATTTCTAAATTTAATTGGAAATAAATTTCAATTTTATCATTAACAGTGATATACCTCTAATTTTGGTTTCAATTAATTAAATAAGGAGTAAAATTGTAAACTCTATTTTTTAAGTCGAAATTAAATGCATAATTTGCTTCTTATTTTAAGATAAATTAAAATAGTTAATATTTTTTGAATGCAAATCAAATGTTTTTTAAACTATTATCCTAAAAATTATTAATTAGTTCATTTTAGCATATTTTGATTTCATTCATGATATAATCCTAAAATTAGTATTAATATAAAAAAGTAACTAATTTTTGTTCAAATAATTAAATTAACATATATAAAAGTAGAGATTATAGGAAAAATTAAAGCAATTTCAACATCAAAAATTAGGAAAATAACTGTAATTAAGAAAAAATGTAGTGAAAAAGGAATACGAGCTGAAGATTTAGGGTCAAATCCACATTCAAATGGGGAAGATTTTTCTCGATCAATAAAGGATTTTTTTGATAAAATTATTGATAAAAATATTAAAATATTTGATAAAATAATAAAAATAATTGAAATTAAAAATAATATAATAATTATTTATATTAATAATGATTAAACCTTTTGATTGGAAGTCAAATATACTAAATATATTATATAAATAGTTAATTTCCTCATCAATAAATAGAGATAAAAAGAAATAATCATACTACATCTACAAAATGTCAATATCAAGCAGCGGCTTCAAATCCAAAATAATGATTATTTGAGAAATGATTATTTATATGACGTATTAAGCAGATTAAAATAAAAATTGTTCCAATTATTACATGTAATCCATGAAATCCTGTAGCTATGAAAAATGTTGAACCATAAATTCTATCAGCAATTGTAAATGGAGCTTCGAGATATTCATAAGCTTGGAGAATAGTGAAGTAAATACCTAATATTACTGTAATAAAAAGACCTTGGGTAGTTTGTTTAAAGTTATTTTCTATTAAAGCATGGTGAGCTCATGTAATAGTAATTCCTGATGTAATTAAAATAATAGTGTTAAGTAAGGGAATTTGAAAAGGATTAAATGAAATGATTCTTATAGGGGGTCATATTATTCCAATTTCAATATTAGGGGATAGACTTCTATGAAAAAAAGCTCAGAAAAAAGAAATAAAGAAAAATACTTCTGAAATGATAAATAAAATTATTCCTCAACGAAGACCTTTAGAAACTAGAATTGTATGTTTACCTTGTATAGTACCTTCACGACAAATATCTCGTCATCATTGATATATAGTTAAAATTGTAATAATATATCCTAAAATTAAAAGATTTATGTTAAAGTTGTGAAATCATTTTACTATACCAGTAACTAAGGTTAAAACACCAATAGCCCCTGTTAAGGGTCAAGGTCTATAATCAACTAAGTGATAGGGGTGATTGTGATTTATTGTCATTCGTTATAAATTTATTTATTTATTAATTTACTTCTCTAGCATAAAGATTTCTTAAAATTGAAATAACATAAGATTGAATAATTGCTACAGCAGATTCTAAAATTATTAATAAGATTTGGATAATAATTAATAAAATTATAAAGTATGAGTTTATATAAGGTCCAGTGCCTCTTAATAAAGTTACTAATAAATGACCGGCAATTATATTTTGCTGTTAGACGAATAGCTAAAGTTCCCTGGTCGAATAATATTTACTAATAGTTTCAATTATAACTATAAAGGGTATTWAAATATTGGGAGTTCCTTGGGGAATTATATGGGCAAATATATGTTGTGAATTATTAATTCATCCATAAAATATAAATCTTAATCATAGAGGAAGGGAAATTGATAATGAAAGAGTTAAATGACTAGTTCTTGTAAAAATATAGGGGAATAAACCTATAAAATTTTTAAAAAGAATAAAAGAAAATATTGAAACAAAAATAAAAGTTGATCCATTAAAACTATTTGCTCCAAGTAAAGTTTTGAATTCTTTATGTAAGATATTTAAGATTATATTTCAAAAAATTATAAATCGATTGGGAATTAATCAGAAAGAGTAAGGAATAAATATTAAACCAATTAAAGTTTTAATTCAATTAATTGATAAATTAAATAAATTAGTTATAGGGTCAAAAATTGGGAATAAATTTTTTATCATTTTCAATTAAAGTTTTTTAGAAAAAATTTTTTATTATTTTTGAAATTATTTAATTTTAAATTGAAAATATAATAATTTATAATGTTAAATAAAATAAAAACCCAAATAAAAAAAAAAAAAGAAATTATTCAATTAATAGGTATTATTTGAGGGATAAAAGAATATTATTTCAATAATAATTTAAATTTGACATATTTATGTTATATATATTTAACTAATTCTTATTCATTCATTAGAAGTAATTTGCTAATTTACTATAAAATGGTTTAAGAGACCAGTACTTGCTTTCAGTCATCTAATGAGGAATAATTATTAATTCAATTGATAAAATTTTTAATTGAAATTCTTTCAATTACAATAGGTATAAAACTATGATTAGTTCCACAAATTTCTGAACATTGCCCATAAAAAATACCAGGTCGATTACAAAAAAAATTAGTTTGATTTAATCGGCCCGGATTAGCATCAATTTTTACTCCTAAAGAAGGTACTGTTCAAGAATGAATAACATCAGTGGCTGTAACTATAATTCGAATTTGGTTATTTATTGGAATTACAATTCGGTTATCTACATCTAATAAACGAAAATTATTAATATTTATTTCATTTTGGGGAATTATATAAGAATCAAATAGAATATTAAGAAAATCGGAGTATTCATAACTTCAATATCATTGGTGTCCAATAGATTTTAAAGTGATTAAAGGGTTATTTAATTCATCTAATAAATATAAAAGACGTAGAGATGGTATTGCAATAAAAATTAAAGTAATTGCTGGTAAAATTGTTCAAATTAACTCAATTATTTGTCCTTCTAATAAAAATCGATTTACATAAGAATTAAAAAATAAGCTAATTAATAAATAGCTTACTAAAATAGTAATTATAATTAAAATAACTAAGGTATGATCATGAAAAAAAATAATTTGTTCTATTAAGGGAGAAGTTCTATTTTGAAGATTAAAATTAGATCATGTTGCCATTTCTAAAAAAAGGATTTTCCTTTATAAATGGGGTTTAAATCCAGTACATATAATCTGCCATATTAGAAATTTCTTAAAATAGGTAATTCATTATAAGAATGTTCAGCAGGGGGAAGATTTTGATATCATTCAATTGAGGAATTTATATTTAATGGGAATAAGATAGTTTGTTTTTTTACTATAGATTCTCAAATAATAATTAGTATTAATATTGTGGCAATAAGGGAAATATAAGATCCTAAAGATGAAATAATATTTCATGAAGTAAAAGTATCAGGATAATCAGAATAACGACGAGGTATTCCAGCTAACCCTAAAAAGTGTTGAGGGAAAAAAGTTAAATTTACACCAATAAATATTGTAAAAAATTGAATTTTTAATAAATAAGGATTTATTGATAATCCTGTAAATAAAGGATATCAATGAACAAATCCTCCTATAATTGCAAATACAGCTCCTATGGAAAGAACATAGTGAAAATGGGCAACTACATAATATGTATCATGTAGAGTAACATCAATTGAGGAATTAGCTAAAATTACTCCTGTTAATCCTCCTACTGTAAATAGAAATACAAATCCTAATCTTCATAATATTGATGGACTATAATTAATTTGAGTTCCATGAAGAGTAGCTAATCATCTAAAAATTTTAATTCCAGTTGGTACTGCAATAATTATAGTAGCAGAAGTAAAATAAGCTCGGGTATCAATATCTATTCCTACTGTAAATATATGATGAGCTCAAACAACGAATCCTAATAATCCAATAGCTAATATAGCATAAATTATTCCTAAACATCCAAATGTTTCCTTTTTACCTCTTTCTTGAGAAATGATATGAGAAATTATTCCGAATCCAGGTAAAATTAAAATATAAACTTCAGGATGACCAAAAAATCAAAATAAATGTTGATAAAGGATAGGGTCTCCTCCTCCGGCAGGATCAAAAAATGAGGTATTAAGATTTCGATCTGTTAATAATATAGTAATTGCACCCGCTAATACAGGTAATGATAAAAGTAATAGGAGAGCAGTAATTCTTACAGATCAAACAAATAGGGGTATTTGATCTAAAGATATTTTATTGGGTCGTATATTAATAATAGTTGTAATAAAGTTAATAGCTCCTAAAATTGAGGAAATACCAGCTAAATGTAAGGAAAAAATAGCTAAATCTACTGAACTTCCTCTATGAGCGATATTAGATGAAAGTGGGGGGTACACTGTTCATCCTGTACCTGCTCCAGTTTCTACAATTCTACTTGAAATTAATAGAATAATAGAGGGGGGTAGAAGTCAAAATCTTATGTTATTTATTCGGGGGAAAGCTATATCAGGGGCTCCTAATATTAGAGGTACTAATCAATTTCCAAATCCTCCAATTATAATTGGTATTACTATAAAAAAAATTATAATAAAAGCATGAGCAGTTACAATAGTATTATAAATTTGGTCATTACCAATTAAAGATCCAGGATTTCCTAATTCAGCACGAATTAATAATCTTAAAGAAGTTCCTACTATTCCGGCTCAAATACCAAAAATAAAGTATAATGTTCCAATATCTTTATGATTTGTGGAATAAATTCATTTTCGCTAATAAAATGGCTGAGGATAAGCGATAAATTGTAAATTTATTAACGGGAAATAATTTCTCTTTTATTAAAATAAAGTTAGTCTTATAGTTAAATTATAATATAAAATTGCAAATTTTAAGATGAAAATAAATTCTAAGGCTTAAAGAAATTTCTTTATATGTAATTTTGAAGACTATTAGTTTAAATTAACTTAAAACCTTAAAGATAAAAAAAAGTTCTAAAAATTATTCCCATTAAAGAAATTATTCTAAAAAAATTAATTATAAAGAATGATTTGTTTTTAATTTTGATTTTGAATCATTTTAATTTTAAGTAATTAAATATTAAAGAAGAATAGATAATTCGAATATAGTATAATAGTATAATTAATCTTATTATTACAAAAATAAATGTTAAAATAAAAAGTTTATTTTTTAATAAAAAATTAATAATTATTCATTTAGGAAAAAATCCAATAAAAGGGGGTAATCCTCCTAAGGAGAAAAAATTAATTATTAAAGATATTTTGATTATGTTATTTAAATTAATAATAAATAATTGATTAATAAAATAAATATTAAATAAAAAAAATATAAAACATAGTAATCTGTTTAAAAAACTATAAAATATAAAATAAAATAATCATAAATTCTCTCTAATTATAATAGATGATAATATTCATCCTAAATTATTAATTGAGGAAAAAGCTATTAATTTTCGTAGGGAAGTTTGGTTAAATCCTCCAATTGCCCCAATAATAATATTTAAAGTTAGAATAATAATTAAAAATTTATTATTAAAATAATATGAAAGTAAAATTATGGGGGAAATTTTTTGTCATGTTATTAAAATAAAACAATTTAATCAAGATAATCCTTCTATAATATTAGGGAATCAAAAATGAAAGGGGGTAGAACCTATTTTAATTAATAAAGTAGAATTTATTAAAATGGAAATAATTAAATTTATTTTAAAATTTAAAAATATTATTTTAATTAAAATAATAAATAAAAAATTAATTGAAGCAATGGATTGAATAAGAAAATATTTTAAGGATGCTTCTGAAGAAAATAGATTTTTTGAGTTAGAAATTAGGGGAATAAATCTTAATAAATTAATTTCTAGTCCAATTCAACATCCAAATCATGAATTTGAGGAAATAGAAATTAATGTTCTAAAAAATAAAATAAATAAAAAAAATATTTTATTAGAATTTATAAAAAAAAAAATATAAAATAGAAATAATATTTCATTAAGAATTAAAAATTCAATATATTTATATATTTTAGTGTAAGGGGCACAATAATTTTTGATATTATAAGATATAGTTTAATTCTATAAAATATAATAAAGGTAGAATTCTACATTATTTATTCTATCAGAATAATCCTTTTTCAGGCACTTTATTATTTAAAAAAAAGGGATTTCCTCTATATTTGGGGTATGAACCCAAAAGCTTAATTTAGCTTATTTTTAA